ATTAAGAATTTCATCTTTGGACCAAAAACAAGCAAAGGGTGGAATACCACAAAGAGAAAGTGTACCCACTAAAAAAGCAGTTTTTGTAATTGGCACATGTTTTGTTAAACCGCCCATAAGAACCATATTTTGACTTTTATATGGAGAATATCCAACAATAGCTTCCATTGAATGAATAATGGATCCGGATCCTAAAAACAACAATGCTTTTGAATAAGCATGAGTAATCAAATGAAATAAAGCGGCTCGATAAGAGCCCATACCTAGAGCTAACATCATATAACCCAATTGAGACATTGTAGAATAGGCCAAACTTCTCTTAATGTCCTTTTGAGCAAGAGCTAAAGTAGCTCCTAATACTACTGTTATTATCCCTATGAAAGCTATTCCATTCATTATGGAGGGTATAACTATGAAAAGAGGAAGAAGGCGGGCTACAAGAAAAATTCCCGCCGCTACCATAGTAGCAGCGTGGATAAGAGCGGAAATAGGGGTAGGCCCTTCCATAGCATCTGGTAACCATACATGAAGGGGGAATTGGGCAGACTTAGCAACTGAACCGCCAAATAACAGGAAGGCGCACAAAGTAACTAATAAAAGATTAACCTCATTATTAGAAATCAAGTTATTGAATATTTCAAACAAATCCCGAAATTCAAAACTACCTGTTATCCAATAAAGACCGAAAATTCCCAATAATAAACAAAAATCCCCTACCCGATTAGTTACAAACGCCTTTTGACAAGCATTTGCCGCAATAGGACGTGTGAACCAAAAACCTATTAATAGATAAGAACACATTCCAACCAATTCCCAAAAAATATAAATTTGTATCAAATTAGAACTAGTAACCAATCCCAACATTGAAGTATTAAAAAAACTCATATAAGCAAAAAATCTCAAATATCCTTCATCATGAGACATATAATTGTCACTATAAATAAGAACCAGAATTCCAACAGTAGTAATCAATATTAACATAATAGAAGTAAGTGAATCGATCAAGTAGCCAAACTCTAAAGAAAGATCATTATTTATAGTCCAAGACCATACATATTGATAGATAGAACTGTTATTGATTTGATGAATAGACAGATTCACCGAAAAAATCATAACTATACTTAATAATAAAACACTAGGAAAAGCCCACATACGGCGAATATTTTTTGTTGCCGCGGGAAAAAGGAGAAGTCCCACTCCTATTAACATAGGAACTGGAAGTGGAATGAAGGGTATGATCCATGAAAATTGATGTGTATATTCCATAAAAAAAAAAGAAAAAAAATGGATTCTTAATGAGTTTTGTTTCTTATTCGCCAATTTTATCTCTTTTGAAAGGATTCAGTTAATAAAAAAATGAAAATTCGGATAAAAAATGGAATTATCCACTGTTCATTATTCTGAATATTTTTCTAATATTTCCAATAGTTGAAAGTACGAAGTGAAATGGGTCAAATGATATGACCAAATTACTAGTGAAAAATCAACTTTTTTTTTTATGAATTTAAATTAAGAATATTAAGAGATTAAGATTTAAAAATTCTTATTCTACAAAAATTTATATCCAGAGAGTGGGGATAAATAATTACACCAAAACTCAAAATATTACTTTATTTTGATATGAATCATAAAAAAAAATCAATCTAATATTTTTTTCGTAGGTTTTTTTTTTTTTATTCCGAATCATTAATTTGTTTTGGCACTAATTTATTATTTTCCATTTCAAGAAAAAGACATATATCTTTGGAAAGAGTTTATAAAAAAGGTTATGATATTCAACAGTTTACTAAAAAAGGAATTAAGATACATGATTTTATAAAATCATGTATCTTTTTAACGACCAAGTAAGCAGGATAAAGATAAGGGTTGGGTTCTTAAACTCTCTTTTTGATGTATTTTATTCCATGTATAAATAAAAAAAAAAAAAAGAACGATATATATATAATTATATAAATAAATAGAATATAGAAATAGAATATTAATATAATATAGAATAAAAAAAAAAAGGATAGTTTTTTTGTTTTTTTGTAAGAATTACATAAATAAACGATTATTAGGAAAAAAAAAAAGACTATGTTATTTTTACAAATCCACATTCCTTATGAAAAGGAGTAGAATAGTCTAATTTAGAAAAAACAAATAGATAAGAAAGATATATGTCTAATCTAATTAAAGAACAATTCATTTTGAACAATAGATGTCTTTCACATCCAACTATAGCAATAAACAAACTAGTCTAATTTTGGAATGGCAGCTCCAAAAAAACGCACTTCTATATCAAAAAAAAGGATTCGGAAAAAAAATTGGAAAAATAAGGTATATTGGGTAGCATTGAAAGCTTTTTCGTTAGCTAAATCTCTTTCTACGGGGAACTCTAAAAGTTTTTTTTTACAATAAATACAAACATTGGAATAATCTGAATTAGCTGGACTCAAAGAATAGTATAATTAAAAAAAAAAGAATTTCGTATATATATTGATATTGAAATCTTTTGAAGATT